ACTTATATATATATCACACGAAGCCTCCCTACTTTATACCGGATACCCGCGGATTTCTCAATACAAATACCAAGATAGACGAGAGAAGGCTAGCCGTCCTTATCTTTCTTTTTTACGCTTTCTTCTCTTATGAGATTTAGAGGTTCTGGCAGCGGTGTGAAACTATACGAGAACGAGGACTGAATGAAATGCCACAGCTTCAGTTCTGACTCCTTCCTCTCCTTCGGCAGTGAATTCGGGAAAAGACCAATCAATCTATTCGATTTCCCATCAAGCCAGGCAAGGGTCACCCGCTGAACGTTCTACTTCCTATATCTATTATAGTAGAGTTAGCCCGTCTTTGCCGACAGGTGATTCGGCAAGCGATGAGGCCCATCTTAAAGGGGTGGGTCACTCTCCTTTCTTTAAAGGTGTCCCTGCTGCACTCTAAGGATGGCATATGATTAACTAGCGCAGGAGAGAGAGTTTGGCATTTCCTCGCTCAATCTCATATCAGTCAGTCTACTTGCCCGAAGCTACTGCCTTAGCAGAAGTGAACCGAGGGAAAGCTATCATAACGGACTAGTTCTCTTATCCGTTAGGGGAGTCTGGGGTATTTAGAATATGTATTCAGAAGAGGTTGAATAGCCGGAATGAGAGGTCGATGGCCTTCTTTCTATTCGAATTTGAACCCGAAGTAGGATTCGAACCTACCTTTATTCAGATAAACTGATCGCTCTACCAACTAGCCTTCCGGGTGGGCTTAAGACACTGATTTGCTAGATCTATATACAACCTTCTTGTATCATGGGTTTGAATCCCATAAGAGCTACATAACCATGTAGCGTTGGGCTTAACCGAGACCAGATTGGAAGAAATATGGAGGTCTACGTTGACGACATGCTTATTAAAAGCAGAGAGGTTCCGGACCTAGTGGCAAACCTAAAAGAGACCTTGGACACCCTCAGGCCAAGGGGCAGACTGAAGTCACTAATAGGACTATCCCGCAAGGTCTCAAGACCAGACTTGGGAAAGCTAAAGGGTGCTTTGACGAGGGGATCACACTCTCGATAATACCCATACTACCACAGGAAAAACCGCTACAGCAGCTTACCTATTTTAATAGCTTAAACCGATTCCGAAAGGGAGGCAGAGGTTTCTTTTTATCAAGGCGCTCGAAAGCTCAAAGTTTTTCCTCAGAAGACAGAAGGGCAGTACCCTTTTTCTACTATCCCAGTAGGCGAAGAGGTATGAAATACCAGTGTCAGCAGAAAGGAAGGCATTTACAGCGGGGAGGACAGCATCAAAGTATGAAAGTTCCGACTTAGATCAAAGAAGGTGTTACGGGTCGGCCTCGGGAAGTCGAGCAAAAAACTTTCTTTCCCGTTAAGATTGGACTGCTCTTGGGCTTAGTCCATCTTCAACTCATAGCATGAAAGTGAAAGTCTCAATCCCAGTTCCATATTAAGAAAGTAGACGGACAGAACTACTAGACCTTGTTAGGAGCCCTTAGGATTGGTCCTCTTCTAGTCGAGGAAAAATCCCTCTGAAGCTCTTATAGGGGACATCCTTTCTAATACGCCTTTCCCGGACAAGGATTTTCTTTATGATTTTCTTGCCCTTGCCTCCTCTTCCCCATAAGCCTCATCTGCACCTGAAGAAGAGTAATCATTTGCCGAATCTACATCAGCCGAAGCCTTTGCTTTCTCTCTTCCCTCTTTCTTCGCTAACCTCTATTCCGTTGAATGCTATTAAGTCTGGGATCGAGCCCAACTATTTTAGTTATAGCTTTCTTCCAACAGCAGATTCATTCGCAAGAACCGATGCCGTACTTCTTCAGTGGAATGCTCCGTAATCTAACTAACTATCTTGATTAACTTAACTGTATTCTTTTCTTTCGAATCAAGCTCCCTATTCTACTTTGATTTTTTCAGTCCTTCCGAAAGAAAGATAGCAAGAGGCTAAGTCAGTCACTTGCGCCTGGGCTTTGTTTTTCGGGTAAAGGTTCTACGGTGAAGAGCCCGGTCAAGGCTACCCTATTAAAGAGAACATTCGGGACCTATGGTAATCTCGTCCTTAGTTGCCGAATCTAATGGAGGTTTAAATCCGACGGATCCACCGTAATTTGCAGGTCAAATGAGGCCTCGACGGAGATGATGGATGGGAACTCCTACTCTGACTATAGTTGCGATCTCTAAGCGGGATTTTCAGTCATCTATCCCTTTTCTTTCCCTAGCGAGTGAAGAAGGAGTGGATGTTTTGAACGAGTGTTGAGCGAGTGAAGTGCCCCATAAAGAAGGGCGAGCTATATGTATAAATTCCGTGAGCAGCGATTTCACTTCAGGTTCCAAGTGCATCCAGCAGGAATTGAACCTACGAATTCGCCATAGTATAATCGATTGAGGTGGGAATAAAGAGAATATTCCCTTGCATGCGGATCTTAAAGTCGTGGATCTCCTGATGGCCGGTAGCTGCTTTCTGCTCTCCTTATTAGTGCATTAGTGCCAACTCCGCTAGGTATAGGTAGGGAGTATTCTACAAGGCGCATTACTGGTCGATGACCTTATTTTGGAAGCAGTCGAGATGCCTTTCCTGGGGAACCCTTCCTTGCATTCTTTTATTGTATTCGTTGAACTATGTTCAATAACCTAGATACGTATCTGAGCAGTTTCATTCACCGAAGATGTCACTTTAGCCGAATCAAGCAAAAAGGAAACGAAGAGGGCATCTGCCTATTTAGGGTTGTGGAGAGCCCACTTGATCTTTTTGTGGCTTTGCCGAAGTTATTGCTTTTTTAGTCATTTCAGTATGTTGATAGAGAGCTACTCGCCAGTGAATGTGAATAGAAGAATAGTAGCATGCATCCCTGCGAGGATCCTTTAGTTCTGAGCGATTGCTTGTTTTAGTCCATACAACGCCTTCCTGAGTCGACTAACTAGATGTGAAGAAACTGATCGCCCTGGCGAAGGTGGCATGTAAATCCCCTCATGTAGTTTTTCAATTCAGAAAAAGATTCCCCACATCTCACTGGAACGAAGGCTACTTTCTTTCCCTTTCAATCAGAGCCCGTACAAAAGTAACCTTTTACAGTGGGGCAAAAGTATTCTCAGATCGATACCGACGAGTGAGTCTGAATATCCCTCAATAGTGGTCTTTCGAGGTTTGGAACCCCTCTCTATCTGATATGGTAATGAACGACGTCTTCTGCAAGACTGGAAATTCCTCAGATATGGCCTGCTGACACTGAGGGATCCTTGCTGCCTCACTATCATTTTGCGGCTTCAAAGAAGAATGAACAATGGAAAGAAAAGCACTATGCTGGGTCAGACACAAACCATAGGGGTGTCACAAATAAGAACAAGGTACCTCAGGCAAGGACGAAAGGAAAAGGGGCTCGGGCGACGGATCAATAGTCGACTCCGGGTGGGTAGCAGTGGAGTCAAGAAGCCTGTCGACGAACATGAATCAGTTCGTTGGGGATAAGAGTTTTCTTCGTTTCGTCTTATCGAACGAGTACAAAAAGCAGAGAATGAAGCATTGGCCCGAGAAAGAATAAGCGATATGGCAGATAGACCCCCAACATTTCCTCGATCTAATGCCCCTTTTACGAGTAGAGTCGATTCAGATTAGGAGAGGGAAAAAACCTGAGCTCTATGATTTCGAAAAGGGGAAAGCATACTCCATGGACTCCTTCCAAGACTGATAGAGCGTAATTGACCCCTTTACTTTACCTACGTCATTTCCTACTCAATCATATAACTAGACTTTTAGTAAAGTACAGACGGAAAATGCAGAAATTGATGAACTTCATCAAGGAGTAGAGTTGGGGTAGATACACAAATCACCTTAAATCTAAGAAGCCGAGTCGGTGGGTTGGTCCGGGTGGAGAGAAAAAACAAACGAATTGAACTTAAAATCTTTTCTGGAGATATCCATTTTCCCGGAGAGACAGATAAGATATCCAGACATACCGGCGTTTTGATACCATCAGGAACAGGAAAAAGAAATTCCAAGGAATCCAAAAAAGTTAAAAATTGGGTCTATGTCCAACGGATTACACCTAGTAAGAAAAGGTTTTTTGTTTTAGTTCGACCTGTCGTCACATATGAAATAACGGACGGTATAAATTTAGCAACCCTTTTTCCACCGGATCCATTGCAGGAAAGGGATAATGTGCAACTTCGAATTGTCAATTATATCCTTTATGGAAATGGCAAACCGATTCGAGGAATTTCTGACACAAGTATTCAATTAGTTCGGACTTGTTTAGTATTGAATTGGAACCAAGACAAAAAAAGTTCTTCTTGCGAAGAAGCCCGTGCTTCTTTTGTTGAAATAAGCACAAATGGTTTGATTCGACATTTCCTAAGAATTAACTTAGTGAAATCCCCTATTTCGTATATCGGAAAAAGGAATGATCCGTCGGGGTCAGAATTGCTCTCTGATAATGGATCAGATTGTACCAATATCAACCCCTTTTCTTCCATTTATTCCTATTCCAAGGCAAAAATTCAACAATCTCTTAACCAACCTCAAGGAACTATTCATACGTTGTTGAATAGAAATAAGGAATGTCAGTCGTTGATAATTTTGTCAGCAGCCAATTGTTCTCGAATGGGGCCATTCAAGGATGTAAAATATCACAGTGTGATAAAAGAATCAATTAAAAAAGATCCCCTAATTCCAATTAGGAATTCGTTGGGCCCTTTAGGAACATGCCTTCCAATTGAGAATTTTTATTCATCTTACCATTTAATAACTCATAATCAGATCTTAGTAACTAACTATTTGCAACTTGACAATTTAAACCAGACCTTTCAAGTGATTAAATTTAAATATTATTTAATGGATGAAAATGGAAAAATTTTTAATCCCGATCCATGTCGTAACATTATTTTAAACCCATTCAATTTGAATTGGTCGTTTCTCCATCACAATTATTGTGAAGAGACATCTAAAATAATTAGTCTTGGACAGTTTATTTGTGAAAATGTATGTATAGCCAAAAATGGACCGCCCCT